GGAAAATGTAAAGACTACCATTAAAGCAGCCCAAGCGAGACTTACTATATCCATGTGAACCGTGTCCCCTATCTCTATGAATATGAAGGAATTATTCCATTCTTGATCACTAATAATAGTGGAATCAATGGTGCAGAGTCAAAATGGGATTTTGACCTAACGTTTTTGATGAACCAATCCAATGAATACACCCGTAACAAGTCCCTATATGATTTCTGGTGGAATCGGAAAGCACTAAGTACAAGCAAGATACACAGTTGCCCCTTGGAAGTCTCAAGGGAATGTGACTAATGGAATATGTAGGAATAGTAAGACCTATTGTTGCCTTTCATAAACAAAAAGCAGAAAAAAAAATATACCATCAAGATATATAACTATCTATCACATACCCCTAATTTCCCATCTAAGCCTTACTGTCTCTACTTCTGTGAAATGTGAAATAATTGGAAGACACCCTATTACATTCTTGGCGGGGTTACCCCAACGAAAGCACCTTTTTCCACTTTTATTCTATAAAAGCCAATCACCCATACAATATTAATTGAAAACCTGAGCACTCAGAGACTCTCATGAGTTTGTATGGATACAAAGTATCTTCAGTTCTTTCCACAACTCCTAATTGGATTCCCCACCAGCCTACCCAATCTACTTCAAGACTCAGTCAGTAAACACTAGTAGGGTAAGGTAATTAGGAAGTATTTATAGTCCTTCCTATAACCCCTTCTTGGATCCTAGGAGCAAGGATTTACAGTCTCTTAGGAACCTTCCTTTGGATACACGGATTTACGGTCCCTGACTTTCGTAGTTCTGAATCTCACAATTGAATCTTACTATGGATTTGATTCGATTGATAAATCAAATCAATGGCCTGAACGCATCAGGAATCCGTAATTAAGTGAGTATTTCTTTATTTATATTGGTAATTCATATTGGTATGGTACAGGTTTGGGTCACACCCCGATTTTTGAAGAAATAATTGAAAGTCAACCCCCCGATTCTTAAAATTGGGTATCGACAGTCCCCGCCCCTTACCTCTGCTTCTGCCAGGCAAGAATTTTTTGAGTTCTATTAGTTTAGTAGGGTAAGAAATTCCGAGTCTTTTGTTAATCAGGCGACACCCGGATTTGAACTGGGGAGAAAGGATTTGCAGTCCCCCGCCTTACCACTCGGCCATGCCGCCAAAACGATACAAAATAGATATAGATGGAAATATTCTGGGGAATTGCTGAACCATTTCTTTTTTTTGATTGGATCCTGTTGTTCTCTTAGATTGATTGTATTTCAAAACACACAACACCTAAATAAAAGCTTTCCCCTTTTTTTCTATTGAAAGAGAAAAATGGATTTCCAGTCACAGAATCCAAAATTCAGAGCAAATTGGAAGCATTAATGACTGTGAATTCATGAATGGTTCTTGGATTTTGATCTCCAATTTGGTTTCCTTAATAACATAAGGAGATCAAATTGATATACGACTAATCAGTCTCAATTCTTTTCCATAATTAATCCTTTTCAATTTCAATTATAACAACAATTATGTGTATATGTAAACCCCAGAACAGAAATTCTTACACGGATACCTAGTCAGGTATCTTATCTACATATTCCTATTAGGAAATCGTCGTGCTTGCATTTTTCATTGAATATATTGAATATAAAATCGAAATTTGGATATAGCACGACCTATGTTGCCTCAAGGGAACTTCGATAAAAGATGGGATATACGGATAGCTAGATAGTTATATCTGCATGTACTTAATAAATATGACTTCTCTTACGCACTTCAATCGTATTCTACTAATTAACAAATGGGTAGAAATATCTTTTCTCTCTGCGAATCATTTTTTGAACAACGGAATCGATGAAATAAATTAAGTGCTAAAATCAAAGTCAACTCTAGACGGTTCCTGATTATTCTGTCTTTATCTCACTCATAGAGAACAGATTCAATTCCGAATCCATTTATGGTACCCAATCTGATCGTAATATCATAAGGTAGAAATTGGATCTATTTTGATATTCTATACAAGACTCCATAAGTCTAAGTGGCAGAATTTTGTTTCCAGGAATGTTTTATCAATTCATTTCCATTTGTATCTGTCGCAAATTCGAATTTGAGTCACATTTTTTTTGATTCCTCCGTTCATACGTATTTAGTACATATATATATGTATATGGGGTTGGATAAAATTTCATGTTGTTCAAATGAGCAAAATATACATTCCATCGTTGCTAGATCAATCTATATGGTTCAACGAAGAGTGAGCCAATAGTTGGATTTTTTCGATAAACGGAAAACTTAAGATGTTCCGGGATGGAAATGAGGGAATGTATACAATACCAGGGTTTAGTCAGATACAATTTGACGGATTTTGTAGGTTCATTGATCAAGGCTTGATGGAAGAACTTCATAAGTTTCCAAAAATTGAAGATACAGATCAAGAAATTGAATTTCAATTATTTGTGTCAACATATCAATTGGCAGAGCCCTTGATAAAAG